CCGTTGTGGAAATCCATCTATGGTAATAGACAGTAAAAACTCCATAGAGTTGGTCTTTTGAACCCGCTTCAAGCTATCATGACAATTCACGAATCTTGGGGTAAACAATCTCTCTTGCTTATGTTTACTTTTTTCACCATTTGATTCTTGTACATAGGAAATGAGACTCAACTTTTTTACTGCAAATTTAGAAGCCGTTTTCTTTCACTCATATAACTATCTGGTTTAGTTCATCAACTCAAATGCTGAAGAAAAATAAAAATATATATAGTCAATCAAATCTTTTTATCCTTGTTTCTAGAAAGAAAAGAATTTTGATAAATTTTAGGTCTCACCGAATCACACGTAGAGATATTGATAACACACATAGAGCTAATGGTATTTCATAACTAATTGATTGAGCAGCTGCCCGTAGACCACCTAAAAAGGAATATTTATTATTTGATCCATACCCCGACATAAGAAGTCCAACGGGAGCAATACTTGAAATGGCAATCCAAAAAAAAACACCAATACTAAGATCGGCTAGAACAAGGTGATCACCAAAAGGAATTACTGAATAACTTAGAAAGATAGATATTACTGCTATGGATGGTCCAATACTGAATAAACGAGTATCTCCTGTAGATGGAATAAGGTTCTCTTTCAAAAGTAGTTTTGTCCCATCTGCTAGAGCTTGAAGAATTCCTAAAGGGCCGGCATATTCAGGCCCGATACGTTGTTGTATTCCTGCAGATATTTCTCTTTCTAACCAAACAATTACTAGTACACCTATTGTGATTCCTAATACAAGAGTCACAATAGGGATAAGCATCCATATGATCCCATAGACTTCTTTTAAGGATTCCAATTTGGAAAAAGAATTGATAGTCTCTATTTCTGTTGTATCAATTATCATTTCAACGATCAACTTCTCCCATAATGATATCTATGCTACCTAGTATTGTCATAATATCAGCCAATTTCATTCTTTTAACTAACTGAGGAAGAATTTGCAAATTGATAAAACCTGGTGGGCGAATTTTCCATCTCCAAGGAAAAACGCTCTGGTCTCCTATCAGAAAAATCCCCAATTCTCCTTTTGGGGCTTCAACTCTCACATAAAGTTCTTGTTTCGACAATTCAAAAGTTGGAGAAGGCTTTTTACTAATAAACCGATATTCAAAATCATTCCATTCAGGATCTTTTAATCTGTCAAAACGTCGCATTTCTAAATTTTCGTAAGGCCCTCCTGGAATTCCTTCCAGAGCCTGTTGAATAATCTTTATGGATTCTGTCATTTCACCGATTCGTACTAAATAACGAGCTAATGAATCCCCTTCTCGTTGCCATTGAACCTGCCAATCAAATTCGTCGTAAGACTCATAATGATCAACTTTACGAAGATCCCATTCTATTCCGGAAGCTCGTAGCATTGGTCCCGATAAACCCCAATTTACTGCCTCGTCTCTCCCAATAATGCCTACGCCTTCAACTCGTTCTAAAAAAATAGGATTCCGGGTAATAAGTTTTTGATACTCAGCAACCCCTGTTAAAAAATAATCGCAAAAATCCAAACATTTATCTATCCAGCCATAGGGTAGATCGGCAGCCACTCCTCCAATACGAAAATAATTATGCATCATTCGCATACCGGTGGCAGCTTCGAATAGGTCATATATCAATTCTCTTTCTCGAAAAATATAGAAGAAAGGGGTCTGTGCACCAATATCCGCCATAAAAGGACCGAGCCATAACAAATGAGAAGCTATCCGACTCAACTCCAACATAATGACTCTGATATAGCTAGCCCTTTTAGGTACTTGAATATTGCCTAATTGTTCGGGTCCATTTATGGTTATTGCTTCTGTGAACATAGTAGCTAAATAATCCCAACGTGTTACATAAGGCAAATATTGTATAATTGTTCGGTTTTCCGCAATTTTCTCCATCCCTCTATGTAAATAACCCAATATTGGTTCGCAGTCGACAACATCTTCACCATCTAGAGTAACGATGAGTCGAAGAACACCGTGCATTGATGGGTGCTGAGGCCCCATATTGACTATCATGAGGTCTTTTCTTGTAGTTGGTGCAGTCATAAGTTTTTTAACGATTCATTCTTCCATGAATTACTGAAAGTGAAAAGAAGTTCATCAAAATTTAATCGAAACATATAAGTCAAAATGAAATAACTCTTCAAATTAATCAAATTAACGAGTTTTTGTCTCTCGAATCTCCAACTGATTAATTAATTCTTTATAACGTACTCTATTTTTTTTTGCCAAATAAGCTAGCAGTCGTTGACGTTTTCCCAAAATTTTCTTCAAACCTCTCTGAGATAAATAGTCTTTTTTGTGCAATTCTAAATGTGAAGTAAGTCTCCGTATCTTATTGGTGAAATTGAATACTTGAAATTCAACAGATCCTTTCTTTTCTTCTTGAAAAATAACTGAAATGACAGAATTTTTTACCATAAATGAATTTCCCCTTTCTTTATTTTACAGATATGGATTTTTTCTAATTTTATTGATCAGTAATAATAATGCCAGTAATTTGAACGTGGTATATAGACTTAATTTCTTTATGAACCTCTAATTTTAGCAATTCCAATAAATTAATCAAATTTGAAATTTGATTCAGATAGGAATCCAAAAAGGTGGTAGGTACGTTTTTTTCAGTCACAAAAGCGAATAATTGAAACCTAAAATCCTAAAATGAAGAAGATTCTGTTGATTCATTTCTAGATCTAATCAATACCTTATTTTATTGATTTAGTATTGTCTACTCGAATTAGATTCGAATGAGATGTAAAACAAGGCATGTTTGCATTTGTTTGCTTTCAGATACTCTATACGAGACAGGGTATATAGTACTATCAATTAATTTTCAATCGTGGATACATATGTATCCTTAAGATACTGAAACGGCTACCATTATTGGTATCAAACCAATAACGATTCATACAAGCTAAATCTTCTAATCGATAATTAGGCCAAAGAAAGAACTTAAATTTAATTAATTCATTTTTATCTTTATAAAGGGGTTTCCGTTCACCCAAAAATTGACTCCAGTTTTTTACATTGGTTTCGTTGCAAAATACTGAATTTCTATCGACGACATTCCAATTCAAAGAATTAAAAAAACTTCGAATTCTCAATTCTCTACGACGTCTAGACCATAAAATATTTTCAGGAACAAGCAAATCAAAATGAGTTTTTTCTGTATTTATTCTTTGAGTTTGAGGTTGCAGAATGAATTCGTCAAAATTCTTTTTATCAACATATCTTTGTTCTCGGTATCTTTGATTAGTTTGGTGTTTACTTTTATGAACCAATGAAATACCTATGGTTTGATACATAATAAATTGTCCATTATGTTTTACAGACAACCGAATAGGTTCGATAATCAATACCCCCTTCTTCATCAAGTCTGTAAGAGGTAAATTTGCCTGAATCAGCATTATATCCAAACTCATTTCTCTCCTTTGAATTGACGATATAGTAATTTTGGTTGGATTTATCAGTCGAAGCAGGAGACAATATACCTTGATATTTTCGAGCATTCTTTTATTCAAAGCATCGTTCCATCTCAATTGAAAAAGCAAATAACGTTTCAAGAACAAATCTAGTTCTGCTTCCGTGTTGCTTTTGTATTGTTTTTTATTTTGACCCTTTTTTGTGTCTGATTCCACGTAATCTTTTTCAAGATCGGTTTGATGTTTTGAAAAAACAGGGCTCAGATTTCCTTTGTTTTCTATATCTGATCCACGCTCTCTTTGACTTGGGGGTTCTTTTGTTTCTTGACTTCGATTCTTTATTTTTTTATTTGATGGTAGAAAAAAGTTTTGTTTTTGGTTTTTATTTTGAATAACATTTTCATTTGTATTCAAATTAAAAAGAAGGAATTTGCTTGGTATAATCCACGGTTTTATTTTATAGACATTATAAAGTAGTACAAATTCTGGGAAGAACCAAAATTCCAGATTCAATATGGGACGATTAAATATTTTTTCATTCATTCCCATCCAATCAAAAAAGACTTTTTTCGAATTTTTTTTAGTTTTTTCTGGATTTTGATGAGTTGTAAGATAAAAAACCCCTTTTTTCTCAATTTTATCAATTATTTGATAATTATTAATACCAATTTTAGTATTTGGATTACTGTTGGTATCGATCTTAACCCAGGCTTCAATATCTCCTTTTTGTCTAAGAGAAAAATGGATAATTTTCCAATCAAAATATTTTCTATCGAGATTTCTTTCTATATCTAGAATATTGACCTTTCTTAGATAATTATTGATATGAAGATTGCCGGGCATATCAACAAAGTTGTGTTTGGACGTGTTGGAATTATACGAAATTTCTAAGTTCTTCTTTACTTGAAAGGGTAATCTAGAAAAAAATGAGTCACTTTTATTTTCATAATTAATTGATTTATATGCTAAAAGACCATATCTATAACATTTTTTAAAATTATCTTTTTGGTTTGATAATGAATAGAGTTCCGAATCATTTTCTTTTTTGTAATGAATTAATTGGTCTTTTTCATAAGAATTCCATTTGTTTAAGTTTCTATTTTTATTTTGAGCCATACAACTTTGATTAACCTTAGTTCGCCATTTTTTTGGCATTAATCTAGACCATCTAATCTGAGATAAATCGTATTGATAATGCCATCTTAACCAGTTTTTCCATTGATTGATTCTATAACTCTGAAGTTTCTTATGTTTTAATTCCGAATGAAATATTCCTAGTGTTTTAAAATAGTCCTTTATTTTAGTCTTAAGGAAGCAAGACGTTGTGTTATATTGAAGAACAGATCTAAATTTAGACAAATTAATAACTTGGGTTTGTGATAATTTGTAAAATACATATGCTTGTGACAAGTAGGATAAATCACAAAAAATATGTGAATTTTTCTTACTAATATTATAAAGTGACTTTTTTATAGTCGAAATAAAGATAAAGTGAATTTTTTTTTTATTAGTAATTTTTTCTTGATTTATTTCATTATTGGAG